GTGACAACGGTATGATAATACGATATGATGACAATGCTGCAGTTATTGTTGATCAAGAAGGAAACCCAAAAGGAACTCGAATTTTTGGTGCGATCGTCCGGGAATTGAGACAGTTAAATTTTACTAAAATAGTTTCCTTAGCCCCTGAGGTATTATAAGACGAGACCATGATATAGGTATAGTAAGTGAATGAAATAGATTACTTAGTAGATTGTGTTTCACGCATATACCTTTAATTTATTATTTAATAGAATTCATAAATAAAAAAAAAAGCATGTTGATTATATCCAAATTAGGAGGCACCAATAATTTTAGTTCATCATGGGCAGGGACACTATTGCTGACATAATAACCTCTATACGAAATGCCGACATGGATAGAAAAGTAACGGTTCGAATAGCATCTACTAATATCACCGAAAACATTGTTAAAATACTTTTACGGGAAGGTTTTATCGAAAACGTGAGGAAACATCAGGAAAGCAACAAATATTTTTTGGTTTTAACCCTGCGACATAGAAGGAATAGGAAAGGAACATATCGAACTATTTTAAATTTAAAACGAATCAGTCGACCTGGTCTACGAATCTATTCTAACTATCAACGAATTCCTAGAATTTTAGGTGGTATGGGGATTGCAATTCTTTCTACTTCGAGAGGTATAATGACAGACCGAGAAGCTCGCCTAGAAAGAATTGGTGGAGAAATTTTGTATTATATATGGTAATCCTTCTGATATTCGAATTGGATCCGTAACTTACTATTTGTGAAAAAAAAAAAGAGAAAGGGCGGGTTGTCTAATATCACTACTCCTCCATTAATTAATACTTTAAGGGGGTTTTACCTGGAATGAAAGAACAAAAATGGATTCATGAAGGTTTAATTACTGAATCACTTCCCAATGGTATGTTCCGGGTGCGTTTAGATAATGAAAATATGATTCTAGGTTATGTTTCAGGAAAGATCCGACGTAGTTTTATACGGATACTACCAGGAGATAGAGTCAAAATTGAAGTAAGTCGTTATGATTCAACCAAAGGGCGTATAATTTATAGAATCCGAAACAAGGATTCGAATAATTAGGGAGTTTTTTCAACTTCAACATTCCTTTTTTCACGGAGATACAATTCGAAGTTCAAAATTTCAAGAAACTTATTTTCTTCCAAGAAGTAGATTCTTAATTAAGTTAAGGAATAACAAATATGAAAATAAGAGCTTCTGTTCGTAAAATTTGCGAAAAATGTCGATTGATCCGTAGGCGGGGACGAATTATAGTAATTTGTCCCAACCCGAGACATAAACAAAGACAAGGATAATTTTTCTAAAAGGGATTCTCTAAAGAACCCAATGTACAATAAAAAAAATCATGTTTTGACATGAAATGGATATATCCATATATCTTTTACTGATATTTATGAGATGATAAAATATGGCAAAACCTATACCAAGAATTGGTTCACGTAGGAATGGACGTATTGGTTCACGTAAGAGTGCGCGTAGAATACCAAAGGGAGTTATTCATGTTCAAGCAAGTTTTAACAATACCATTGTGACCGTTACAGATGTACGGGGTCGGGTGGTTTCTTGGTCCTCGGCTGGTACTTGTGGATTCAGGGGTACAAGAAGAGGGACGCCATTTGCTGCTCAAACTGCAGCAGGAAATGCTATTCGTACAGTAGTGGATCAAGGTATGCAACGAGCAGAAGTCATGATAAAGGGTCCTGGTCTCGGAAGAGATGCAGCATTACGAGCTATTCGTAGAAGTGGTATACTATTAAGTTTCGTACGGGATGTAACTCCTATGCCACATAACGGCTGTAGACCTCCTAAAAAAAGACGTGTATAGAACTGTGTAGAAATAAACATTGAAGAGATTTCAAGAGAAATAAATGATTCAATGAGCTGATCAAGTAATATTACTATGGTTCGAGAGAAAGTAACAGTATCTACTCGGACACTGCAGTGGAAGTGTGTTGAATCAAGAGTAGACAATAAGCGTCTTTGTTATGGACGCTTTATTCTGTCTCCACTTATTAAAGGTCAAGCCGACACAATAGGCATTGCGATGCGAAGAGCTTTGCTTGGAGAAATAGAAGGAACATGTATCACACGTGCAAAATCTGAGAAAATACCCCATGAATATTCTACCATAGTAGGTATTCAAGAATCAGTACATGAAATTTTAATGAATTTGAAAGAAATTGGATTGAGAAGTAATCTGTATGGAACTTGCGGCGCGTTTATTTGTGCCAGGGGTCCTGGATATGTAACTGCTCAAGACATCATTTCACCGCCTTCTGTGGAAATCGTTGATAATACACAACATATAGCTAGACTGACGGAACCGATTGATTTGTGTATTGGATTACAAATCGAGAGGAATCGCGGATATAGATATAGTATAAAAAGACCAAATAACTTTCAAGACGGAAGTTATCCTATAGATGCTGTATTCATGCCTGTTCGAAATGCGAATCATAGTATTCATTCTTATGGGAATG